CGAGCGGTCAAAAGCGACAGACTGTAAATCTGTTGAAGGTTTTCTACGTAGGTTCGAATCCTGCCTCTCCCACTTGTTGTAGACTTAAGAGAAGAGAAAGTAGGCGGAAGCCTAGGAGGGCCAACCGAGCGAAGCTCTTTCTTTTTTTGGCCGTGCCGTGAAGTGCAATTTTCTCGTATGCGTTTTAGAGAGGTTGTCGAAAAAAGACGATCTATAGAGATTCCCCATCTATATCCAATCGAGAATAGAAGCGAGTCGCTTCCGGCGTCGGCTTGTAGTCTCTGCAGTCGGCACACGCACGCGCCCGCCATCATGCCTCCTTGGTTCGGGACGAAGCCAAGCGAGGCATACGATAGACGAAGGAAGCGCCCACCCAGCAGGAGGGCTAAAACCTGTAGTTTTGAAGTTGCAAACTCCAGCTTCGAAGCTGGAGTGCTTTAGCCCTTTAGTTTTGAAGCAAGAATCACCGTCTTGAGCGCCTTGCGCGCTCAAGAACAAGCGATGAGCGCTTTGTTGCGCCTGTGCGGATACGTTTTCTTGCTGGGGAAGGCTAGTTTGATCGAGGATTGGGGAGGAGAGGTGGAATAAAAAGCTCGGGATGGATTTTGGAGTCTTTGTGCGAGCCGTATGCGGTGAGAGTCGCACGTACGGTAAGGAGGGGGGTTCGCGTCTATACGTGTAGTGTGGTGGTTGGGCCTACCCACCCTATTTGTTCCATGATCTATGGGTCTACTGGAGCTACCCACTTCGATCAATTAGCCAAGATTTTGACCGGATACGAAATCACTGGTGCTCAATCTAGTGGTATTTTTATGGGGATTCTTTTTATCGCTGTAGGATTCCTATTCAAGATTACTGCAGTTCCTTTTCGGGCGGCTGTAGGACGGACGGCCCCCTATAGGTAGTAGGGTAGGATGGGTGGTACCGCTCAGATAGCGGCCAATCCTCCTAACTGCGCGCGGGCCGGGCTTAGAGCGCGTGAAACTCATCACTACCTCGTAAGGGCGTTGAGACCATAGCATGTTACACAAAAGCGCCGCTTTCTCAGGAGTGTTGTCACACAGCTGCCCGACTAGAAGAGCTACTCGCTCTGTAGTGTTGTCACACAAGATAAGCACGCCGCCCGCCTGCTGGCCGGGCGAATCGAAGTTATCTTCCGGTCAACTGTCCACCCAGTCAAGTGCAAAAAACACAGTGGAATCACGCAACGCACGCTGCTGGTGTGCTTCCTGCCCACGAGGAAAGAAGAGCGACAAGGTTCAGATTTGACTGTTTGCAGCATGGGAGCTGATTACCCAAAAAATCCCTGGGAAAAAGAAAAGATATCTCGGTAACGAAAACCATAGGAGGCTGTATTGGCGAGATCCAAGGGTTCCCAGCAGCCCAAAAGAAAAACCGCCTGGAAGTCCGAGGACCTTTAGTACCGTACCGAACCAGCAGCCTTCGCGCCAAGCGACGACCGCCCTTGTCCCTTTCCTTTTTCCATTCAGCCTACTTCTTAGCTTTGTTCCGTCAGTCTAAGGCAAAGCTTAAGTGGTTCGCCTACCTTACCCACTTGATGAAAGGGAACGAACTTCGTTTCCTTGACGGTTTTATGGATGGATTCAGTCAGCCTCACTCCTTCCTTTTGAAAAGTGACGCTTTGCGTCTTCGCTTCCGAGGGTTAGGGTATAGGCCGTTTCGAGCAAGCTTTCGCTTTTTCTCCCGGCTTTCTACAACTTTCGCTTTAGCTTCGCGACCCCTTTCCGGAATTTGAAGTATTCGTCGCCCTACCCTAAGAAAGAAGTCACTATAAAACAGCTTGCCCTCCTGAAGTACCAAAGGTGCGCGGAGCCCGGTGAAAATGAATATGTTTGCTACTGAAAGAAGCCTGCCTATTGACTAATATTCGTCTTTAGAATGAAAGTAGCTATGAAGCCCAATCTACTGTCGATTCAAAAGAGGGCATAGTCGTATGGGTGGGGTGTTTGTGGGGAGCTGCCTTGGATATGAGGAATTCCTCAAATCTAAAAAAAATAGAACAAAGGCAAAGTCCGTGACGAAGATCTTTCTTTTCTATCAATAGATAGAAATGAGTGTTCGTTATAGGGGATAGGATCCATCTGCTCTCTCTCTATTTTCTTTGATGCAATTTAGAGAGAAAGAGCAGTGCGAACTAGAAAAAAAAAGATAATCGGGAGATGATTAAAAAATAGATACATAGACATCTAAAGTAAAGGGATGTATATATTATTCCTATATATATCATCTATCTATGAAAAAAGTAAACAGAGTTCGTTTTTGGGTTCCCCGAAGCCCCGAATGGATTGGATCGTTTCTGCTTCTGCCAACGAAATGAAGGCCTCGCCCCTTCCGAATGCTTCTCCGATCCTGAAGTTCTCGCGAAGAGAATAAGATGCAGCTCCCCCTCCCTCTGTCTTTTTCCGCTTTGCTAATCTTCCCCTCTAACGCGGGCCGGGCCGGGCTTAGGCGGGCGCGGGAGGAAGAAAGAAAGTCGAAGAGCGTCTTCTCCTTTGTCCTTTTTTCAGTGCAACACAGGAAAGCACCCTCTTTTTGTAATCCCTGCAGCTTCCCAGAGGCTTTTTTTTGTATTGAACGCATGGCGTAGCTAGGACCCCTCCAATCATGTTTGAGCCTATGTTCACCCGGGGCCCAAAAAGGAGAATTCCGGAATGCCTGCCGACGTTCAGATAAAGTGCATATCCCTTACCACTAAAGGAAAGGCTCGACGAAGGGGGGGGGGGATTTTCCGGGTAAGGAAAACGCTTTCGGAGATTGAGATGTCGATTTGTTTTTCATCGAAAAGGAAGAAGGCCGAGGGGATAGCTGCCTTCCTTCGGGCTTTGCCTGCCGACGTTCTAATAAAGAATTCCGGCTCGGCCCGGGAAAGCGCTGGCAACAACATAAAGAAAGGGGTCCATGTAGCTGCTGCGCCCGCCCACTGAGCAGCAGGTTCGGCATCTACTACAAAAGAGAGAATCCACTTCAGATAACCACGTCTCTGCTAGGCAGCGTGTGGAATGGCCGGGAGCGGACCAAATGGATATATAATCCAAGCCGAGAGTGGAGTTACGTGAACAGCCGTCTGATGGAAAACAACTTTCATGTTCGGTTCAGAGAGCACTTTTTTCGTTGAGAATAAGTCCTTCCCTTTTGTGTGAATTCCCCAGCGGCGAATTAACAACTTGTGGGGCCCTATCTATTCAATCTCTCGAGCCCCAAGAAAACCCCCCTCTCCCTCGGACTCAATCTCTCTTTTGACTCTATATATGTGGGCACCTGATATCTATGAGGGTTCACCCACCCCGGTGACAGCATTCCTTTCTATTGCGCCTAAAATCTCTATTTCTGCAAATATGTCACGTGTTTCTATTGTTGCTTCCTATGGGGGTACATTACAACAAATCTTCTTTTTCTGCAGCATTGCTTCTATGATCTTAGGAGCACTGGCCGCCATGGCCCAAACGAAAGTCAAAAGACCTCTAGCTCATAGTTCGATTGGACATGTAGGTTATATTCGTACTGGTTTCTCATGTGGAACCATAGAAGGAATTCAATCACTACTAATTGGTATATTTATTTATGCATCAATGACGATAGATGCATTCGCCATAGTTCCAGCATTACGGCAAACCCGTGTCAAATATATAGCGGATTTGGGCGCTCTAGCCAAAACGAATCCTATTTTGGCTATGACCTTCTCCATTACAATGTTCTCATACGCAGGAATACCCCCGTTAGCCGGCTTTTGTAGCAAATTCTATTTGTTCTTCGCCGCTTTGGGTTGTGGGGCTTACTTCCTAGCCCCAGTGGGAGTAGTGACTAGCGTTATAGGTTGTTGGGCGGCCGGAAGGTTGCCATGAGTAAGGTTGGGAGACCGAAGGCAGTTTTCCGTGCACCGGACACGTAGCTTACCGAATCAGTTGCAACACAGATGGGAATGCATGCTACGAAAGACAGGGTCGAGTCTGATACATCAACCGTCGACTCCATATCCTTGTACGAGTCCACAATCACTACACGAGATGAACCTGGGTTTGGTGAATGGAAGTTGGCCTTAGGTGTAATAGGACTCCCAGTTACTGCGCGCGATCGTATACTGAGGTGCTCCCCGTCGGTTGTTGGAACGACGCGAGCCGGGCCGGGCCTTGATTCCTTTCATAAAGATGAAGGGACAGAGGTGACTAATTCCCCATCTCATTTGGGGCGGAAAACGAATCGACATCTCGATGTGATACAGCCCTTTCCATTTTCGTTGGGAAAGAACGGCGAAGTCCATCCGAACCCTCCAATGAAGAAATAAGAGGAGAGCAAAGCGCCAATGGCGCGCGAAGCGCATGCGGAAGGGGCACGGAGAAATAAAGAAGTGTGGAGGAGAAGCAGCCGAGCTCATTCCCTTCGCTTCCTGGGCCCAAAGCAGTGCTTTGTTTCCTGGCCAAATCAAGGATTTGGGGCTGATTGCAAAAGATATCTGAATATCAAGATAGATCCATCCATCTATCCAGATATCTAAAAAAGAATCGATTTCGATTTCATAAAACCTTTGATTCAAAGAACTGCGCTTAGCCCCCCCGCTCATGAAACGGCTCTGCTGCAATGGATGGCAGAGGGTCCGTAGTACCCGAAGCACTGGAGTGATCCAGTAGCCGGGAAGGGGCCTAGAAGTGCCTACTACTACACCACACTACACTTGGCTCTACACATTTACAGAGCTTACCCCTGTCCAGTGTCTGGCAGAACGTTGGGGGCTTCAATCGTCGACTCGTTATCCCCATCTCAGCCCAGGCTAACGGAGCCTGACTTATTCAGGGGAGAGAGTGGAGCCTATCGAAGCACTCTTGAGAGTAAGATCCTTGGCTCCTCTTCATTCTCTACAGGGGTCTCTGCCCACATGGAAGCGGGGCAGAGATGGATAAGATCAAACACGGGAATAAGAAGCATTTTAAATGCCTTTTTGATCATTTTGATAGAGGGGGATGGATAAAGTGGGCAAAACAGACTCACATTTTGAAATCGAAAAGACCTTTTTCGTCTCGACAAAGAAAGAATCATCTTGAAAACGCTCCTAACCCCTTCGTAGGGCCGTGTATAGTAAGTGATCCGAACCCGCCCGGAGCGAGCCCCCCTTAGAGGCAAGTGAAGTTGGTGAGCCGTATGATGGGCAACTATCTCCTGCGGTTCGGAGAGGACTCAGCTGTTAGTTAGTACCCCCTTGGTTTCGGGGTGGACCCTTTCACTCTATTTTATTATATACGCTTAGTGAAAAGAATGTTTTTTGATAGACCTAGGACATGGATTCTATATGAACCAATGGATCGTGACAAGTCGTTACTACTAGCAATGACTTCCTCTTTCATTACTTCATCCTTTCCATATCCCTCTCCCTTGTTCGATCTTACTCATCAAATGGCACTCAGTTCATATCTGTAAATTCGATCATTGACAAGGTTCAAAGAAAGGGTGGACTGCAGGTAAGCACTAATTAAAACCTCCGCATTTCCGTGATTCAAAAACAAGAAGGGCGTACAACGCCCAGGTAATATTTCTTTGCTTTCGGATATGCTTTTCAATATCTTCACTTGTGAAAATAGAAACACTTGCACTTTCTCGCTTGGAAAAGAAAGACTATCCTCGAAGTAAATCAATCTATCTCGTATTGCCCAATCTGGATGCTAAAGGCTCGTCACCCCGGGAACTCGCAGCCCATCACAACTACTCATACTAGGAGCAATGGCCACTAGGAGGACTGAAACGAAGACTTCTATACAACAGGTAAGAAAATACTTCAACGGAAAGTCAATCCCTGCCAACCGTAATGACTTACTTCTTCCGTGAGCTTCTTCATGTTCGGTCGGTAGAAAAAGGCTTAAGAGCTAAATAGAGAAAGTAAGTTTGAAGTCTGGCTTGGGCTAGGTAAAGTAGTCAAAGTAGCTTGCTTGGGTTTAAGAAGTAGTTGACCAATCTTTCTAGCTCCATTGCGAAACCACGCCCAAAAAGCAAGATGCGAACCAAGAACATTCACAATTTGATCCCATCTTTCTTCACTTGCTTCCTTCCTTTCTACTAAACTGAATTTTACCCTATTTCAGTACCACTTGATAAGCCCGGATCTGTCTGACCAATAGGAGTGAAAGGTATCAAGAGATGTCGTATTAAATTCGAAAAGGCATTCGAATCTAGCCAAACTAAGTTCGAAATCGGAGTACGTGCCCAGCCCGGATGAAGGAAGAAGCAAACAGGGGGATTAGTCACATCAATTATCATTCATGCCTTGCTCAACTAGATCTTGATTGCCTGTTTCATTGATACCTTGAGGAAGTACAGGAATGCAAGCAAGCGAGGCCAGAACAAGGAGAGTCAAGAAAACAGTAGCCGTTTACTCACAAGCTAACACGAAGCACGAAACACATGGATTCTCTGAGAACCGGACTGACCCAACCAAGCAATCACTTGAGCCATTCACAATCCATGATAGGAGAACTTCTTTCACTTTATATGATTAAACAAGTGAGTCTTCCGATTCCGTACCCTCTGGTGAAGCTGCATTTACGCGAGTCGGAGTATGCTATTCCAAGAACAATCACAAAAGCCGTGCTTGTTTATGGGGAAAAGAAGGATACCGATGATTGTTCACCACTGCCGCCTACTCCTTCTTGTCTGTCAATCAAGAATTGACATAGATAAAGAGTTGATAGTTGATGTGAGTGATGCACAGGGGAAAGCGCTACTATGCTCCATTAATTTCGTATGAGTTAGTTATTGGCTGGCAGCCTGTGCTACAATGCTCTTGCTAGTGTGCTTCAGCGTTGCTATCCATCTTGTACAAGGGTATGAAGCCCGACCAGAAGGCACGGGTGAATGGAGTTGAGTTTGGAGGTCTCCTGAAAATTGGGTCGCACAACTCTACCTGCTGGTTTGAGCACTTTTCTCATGAATAATTATGATGCAACTACTTCAGAACTTGTTCTCCCTGGTAGAGGACGTATTGCTGTGAGCGCCGACAGTGTTCATAGGGTGTTTGGTCTACCGAATGGTGGTGATCCTGTCCCTTATGAGTTTGATTCCACTGCGGATGCCTTTATTGATTCTCCGTACGGACTTACGGGAAAGCAGGTACCAACCATACAGGGAGCCAACTAACCACCTATTGTACCCCATAGAGGCAGCCTAATTACCACATTTTTGAGAGAAGAAAGAACTGTTGACTGCCGAACATATCTATTTGCATTTTGATACCATCTTCCACCGGCTGCATCTTGATCTCTTAGACGTCTATCTTACTCTTGATTTCTGAGTGCCTATCTCGATTCTTAAACAACCTCTCCCGTCCGGTCGAGTCAAGCAGCAGGAGCGAGCCCACAAGAGCTTTTACTGTACCAGTTCCGAATATGAGAAGGGGCTCGCGGATTTTAACAGGTTAGGCTTAATCTACCCAATTGGAAATCTCTTGCAGTAGCTTTTACTAGAAATCCATTTCTTCCACAAAGCTCCTGTGACCTAACCATCTAGATAGAAGCCTCGCAGTTTGCAAAGAAATCAAGCTTCTGGCTTCAAGTTCACAAGTATGAAAAGACCTGAGAGGAAAGAGCTGCGTAGAGAGCTCCGGATTCTTTAGCAACTAGGAGAGCGACAGAGCTTCTTTTTTGAAAAGGCTAAATCCCTTTCTTCAATCCCACCTTAGTTCGATGGAATGCAACTAGATGAAATTACTACCTTTCTTCATTCAAGGACTAAATAGCGGTTCATATGGCTTTCTTTAGGTTGACCGGAAGGGCTCTATTGAACAAAAGCACAAAAAAAGGTCTTATTATTTATTCAAAGAACTGAACAATATTGTTTGAATCCACCTAGTTCTTGCTTACTATCTGAATTAACTGATGGGACATCTTTCTTGGTCGTAGTAAACCTTTGAAAAGGTCCTATCCAAATTTTACATTATAAAAAACCCTGTGCTCATAAAAAGTTATGTAAACCCACATACATATACATAATAGTAAAGGAATAAAAAAAGGATAAAAGGTACTGTACGTAGGCGCTGCTCTATTGCCAAGGGTAAAGAGCTCTTTTATATATAGCGAAGACCTTCCATTTTCTACGTGAAAGCGTAATCTGTTTCCCGAAAAGCGGAAGGGTAAAGAAAGGCAGGAGCTGCAGACCATGGTGGTCAACCAAGAGTCGCAGGAGATTTTTATGGCCAATAAGCTGGAGGCATGATCAAATCGATACCAACATTCAAGAGCTGATAAGGGTAAAAAAGAGAAACGAAGACTGTAAGTCAAATGACCATCAGTCTTCGTTTCTCTTAGACTGAGTGTCTCTACCTGGGGTGGGTTTAACCCCCTCTAGGAAAACTAGAGCCGAGACCGGTTGCTATCTATTCTTTCATGACGTGAATATGTGATAGTATACTTTATACCCTAAATCTGGAATCTAATCTTTCATGACGTGAATATGTGTGGTGTTAGTGGACTGACAGAGTGAGCTCTAAAGCTAGAAAAAAAAGATCCATCTGCGAGTGGTTCGACTTTTTCCTAAGCAAGGACGGAGCCGTCGAGTGAGGATTGGCTGAGCGTGCTTTCGCTGCTCGTGGTGGAGTACTCTCAGAATTATTCGCTCTATTATTGCCTCAGGATGTGATCGGGATTAAGCCGCGTGTCGATACCCGGGGGGGGCCGGACTCAAGGGATTCATTCTTTTTCGCACTAATGGAGGACATGAATTCTGGGCAAATTATCTATGTTACAGTCTATTAAAAAAAGGACTTCTAATAAGAAATTCTTCTGCTAAAGAATAGGCTCGCCTATAAATAGAAGCTTCGGCGCACTCTATATTTTTCGGGACAAGAAAGAAAGAGTCAAAGCCATGGATATCGCTGCAAGACTATCAGCGATTCCTCAAGAAATCGCTGATATAGAAAACACTAAGCTCGAACTAGAGCAAATGCTGGGTGTCCTCGGGGAGCCTTTATTTCTGGCTTTCGTCGATCCAGCAGTGATCATACAAGATGATATAGTTCTTGTTCAGAACCAAATCCGCATTCTTGAAAACAGGAAGAAGGCGCTGCTGGAAGAACAGCAATCGCTCATCGTGATGGCTGCCCACCACGGTGACTAAAATAGAAAAAGGTAGTTACTCGTCTATCTCAACGTAAATGAACGAAGTCACTTAAGGCTTCCTACTACTACTGCTCCTTCTTACTTATTTTCGTTTTTTCAGGATCTAAAGAAGAAGAGGTTTTCTTAGCGGGCGTGAATCCGGTAGCTTCTACTTCTGTTCTGTTGTCTCACTTATGAGGAGCTGGTACTTCCTGATCAAGAGTGTAGTGAGCATAAGTATTGTCTTGTTCAGTATTTTCTTTTCAGGTGTGGTGTGTAGAGATATCTCATGTATTGCCTTTATGAATAATACTTATGTATTGCCTCTTCTTCTTGTTGTAGAAAAATACTGATGTATTGCAAAGACCTGTTGTTGTTTTATTTCTTTATGTCCCAAAATGACAAAGACTTGAAGGTAGTCAGAAACAAAGAACTACTAAAATGTTGGTAGATTTTATAGAGCGTATAGCCAAACTGGGATCTACTCACAAGGGCGTGAAAACAGTTTACTTTTCGAATTTCTCACGATTCGATCTCTTAATGAAGTTTTTAGCCAGTCATATGGTCGAGTACACCATCAAACCGCTGATGAGGAACAAGAAGCTTTACCAGTTAGAAATTTTGAGGAAAAAAGGGGGAATAAGAAATTGGTGTTCCATCTACGAGATTCATACACTCTACTCCCTAATAGTATAGAAACATTGGCTAAGACTTTATGTCCGCACTTAGGTTCAAAAGGCTCAATAGCACATGACGAAGTTCAAGTGTCTTCTCTTCAGGAGAATAGAGCCCAATTGTTGGATTATATGGAGCTGGATATCAGTCTTTTAGGTGATGTGATGCTTCGGGCTAAATCAATTTATTGGACTAGATACAATGTGGATATCGGGGTATGTTTGACATTGTCATCGCTAGCTATAAAAATATATCGAATGAAGTATTACGATCAAAATGGGGCCTATCTATATTCCAAGTAGTAACCAGGATGCATTCATTCGGCGTGGTTACTATGGAGGCCATGCTGATACGTACAAGCCATATGGTGATAATCTGTATTATTATGACGTCAACTCTTTATATCCCTTTGCTATAGAAAACATTTCACAGGCTCCAATCCATTTGTGATCTTTACAACAGATATCGCAAGCAAGTAAACCGGTGGTCAAGGCATTTGGGCTGTGGGGATCTGTCAAGGCTCTCTGAGTACCTGATGGGGATCGTCATCTTCGTCCCGGTGGCGGTGCTGGCATGGTTCCCATTTGTCTCGGAGTTCCAGACGAGATTGCTATTCAATCAGGCCTTCAGCCGAGGGCTTCAAAGCTGTTAGAGAATGCGCTCTTATCACTACAGGGACGCGAGAGAAATTCCTCGAAGGGAGTATTAAAGGGATGCGGCATTCCCTCAAATAGCAGTTTTTTTTGTCTAAAGAAAAGTTGCCTATTAATAAGCAGTCTTCCCTCTTTCATAAGGCTCTAACTTGCGTAAGGAATCAAGGAGCTACAGTTGTTTCCCGCCCCTTTTGTATTTTTCTGAACACAAGTTCACCGCATCGCGCCTCGTGCACCTTCAATTTCACCATTGGACCCTTCTCAAATGCCATCTACATTTATCCCCAATCCTCCTTCATGATTCGTCTCCTCAACCATCTGTAGGCAGTCGATCGCCTTTACTTGCCTTCGATTCTTCTGGACCGCCGGACAGGTCAGTCAACCCTTGAGCTGTACTGAGGGGTTGGACTGGAAAGCATACTTTATGTGATTCCTCCTTCCCCATTGTCCTCTCCTACCCGCCTTTCCCACATCCATCAAAGGGATGCTCGCTTGTCAAGCTATGTGCTTTCTTTCCTTTCAAAACTCTATGTATTCATTTGCTTTCTTACCAGGCCTACCCAGGAAAGGGGTATAGATAGAAGGAGGGATCCTCCGACCATAGGTCTATTGAATCGAAAAAACACTATTTTTTATCCAGCAGCTGCTTTTATTTTCTCTACGAAGAGAGTGGCTAGCTAGCTTCTTTGCCAACTTCGAGTGACTGTGACTACTCTTACTGGCCGTAACTCACAGAAGAGGCAGGAAGACTTTTTACTCAAAATTGATAAGCGATCAAACCCTTTGTTGTAACCTTCTCTTGCACCCTTAGGTTCTTTTTCCAATAATGCTAAAAACCAGTGAAATTCACCTCTTCTTGTTGTTTGGTTAAGGATCGAGTGTGGACTTTCGTCTTTATCAACCTGCGGCTAAGGAGAATCAAGCACCATTTAGTGGTTTGTTCTTAGACCGACTCAAGCGATTGAGAGTAAGAACAAGAAGCTACGTACGGCTATAAATAAAGATAAAATCAGTCTTGGGAAGGAAATCTCAGGTTTGGCCATGCCCATTTATGAGCAATAAATATAAGAAAGAGCATGGAGTGCATCCAAGGGTGCTACAAGGCTACAACACTTCATCGCCACCACCAGAGTTCAAAAACAAAGCTGGGGAATGCCATTGATTCAGTTCAGTATCATGGTTTCTTTTTTTATTGTATTGAAACCATTGAACAGAAAATGGGTAGAAGGATTGCGGGAAGACAGTGAAATTCCTATTGGCAGGTTGGGGCCGGGCAAGATCGCAGTTTCCTGATGGATTGCCAACCACTTAACGAGAAGTCCCATGACGAAGAATCACATTTCACTGTAGAGTGAGTAAGCGCTGCTATGAAGGCAGCACCGGAGGGATGAGATAAAGAGGAAATAGTGTATGGTTTGAGTACAATTAATTCGTTTCTTACGCGTGTTCCTGTGTCTGAATGACGCAGTAAAGCCACACGAAGTGGCTCGCTATTGCAAGCCGTAGTCACTAACAACACCGATTTGGAGAGGTTGACCTTCCTTGGTAAAAGAGCTTCATTAGTACCTTTAATAATAGCAATGGCAGCGGCTTCGGATCTAGGAAAATGAGGGGGGGCATCATCCGCATAGAGAAGACATGGCTTAATGCCCTGGAGAGGTGATCTCAGCAGTCCCGCTGTGCTAATTCTTTCAAGATCGGATTCAGGTAAAGTAAGAAATCCATCACAAGAATGAGCAAGTACGGGGAAAGCAGGTCTTCCAGCCGTAGACCTCTTACTCTTCTTCTGGCTTATTAACTTGTCTTTCCGCTTTGTCACTCTCGTATTCTGAATAGGAATCGGCAAGCAGGTACAACCACCCTCGAAAAATCGAACTTCCCTCCTTACCTTACTTACCTTAGTGTCTTTTACCTAACCTACTCGCTCGCCGAGCTTTTTTTATCTTGGTTATTGGCTTTTTGACTCAAGTTAGAGCTTTTCTTTCCTGGCTTTTTCACTCGAGTTGTTTAATTGTTCGCTTGGCTTTAGCTCATTTTTTTGTCCATTTCTTCTCTTTACAGATCCCCTCGAAGTAGGAAGAAGAATGGCAATGAAAAATAATAGCAATAGTCGTCTCGTAGGTGCAGGTGCTGGTGAAAGAATAGCTTATGGGGCTGGAGTCAAAGGAGCTTTCATAGACATAGAAATCATAATAGAAAGAGCAGGCCTGCGAGCAGCGAGTGCCCTTTGTAAGTTGCGAGCCTGTCAAACCATAGGCGCCTTACCGCCCCCCCTTTCTTTTTTGAATTAGAAAGAAGGGGACGGGGGGATGAAAGACAAAGAAAGAGATCAGGTTATTTATGATCGGAGAAAAGGAAGGGGCGTGGTTGATGTGTCACTGGGGAACCCGTAGGAAGGGGAGACGCCCGGCCTCATTCACATCTGAAATCGCCAACATGAACACAAACGAAATCGTCGAATTTCGTATAGAAAGAAAAGGAACCACTTCTATTCTCTTTTCTTAGGTATATGAAGAATTGCTTTTTGGTCCCTTTCGTCCAGTGGTTAGGACATCGTCTTTTCATGTCGAAGACACGGGTTCGATTCCCGTAAGGGATAGGTACTTATTCCCGGCCGGCGGTATCATTGCTGAGTGATCGCTCGCTATCTGGCTTGAAAAGGTGGTCCGGGAGCTTTCGGAGAAGGCCGAAAATACATTTATCCTTTGAATTACTCTGGCATTCCATGTTTATCATGTTTTCTGCACCGAGAGAAAAAATCAATATGTCCATAGATTTAGATGATTTGATTAATTGTTTGCACAAAGAGTACACGTTTAAGTATTCAAAAATTGTGCATAAAATCAAGCAAGAAAACGGATGCGCGTGCTAACGCTTTCGCGCTAGTGCGCTCAATCCGTTGCTTGTTTGAGGAATTAGTCAATTCTATTAAAAATGGTAATTATGAAATGAAAAAAATAGACGACTTGGTTGATTTGACTTTTCCATCTCGGCGGGAGGGCCCAGGTTATGTAACGAAAGACGACATTCTTTGTTTTCCAGTCTTAGAAGGTGATCCTACTTATAGGCGCCATTTTGTGATTCCCCTCGAGGATCGTATTGTCATTGATGCGTTATCGGATGTTTTATTAATAAAAGCGCAAAAGTTTATCGATCCTAAGGTCCATATTTATGGAAAAACTGTGATGTCTGGAGTTGGTAATGATATAGGTCCTGGTTTGCGGAATGAATTCAATTCTTGGAATGGTGTCAACTCAGTAGCAGTCTTCGATATTCATGAGGTTCTTTCACGTGTGGACCTAAATATGCTTTTTTGAAACCTAAAAAAAAGTGTAAATGCAGATCCTAAAGTGTGGAAATGTTTTTTGAGCTACTTTGATGTAGCTAATGAGCTACGGCAGAGTATGTCCGAATATGATGCCTTTAACGAACCTCCTTTTCGTGGATTGCCGCTCATAGGTTCTCTTCCGGTCGTTTTACTAAGCATTTTGAGTTCTCTGGATTCGTACGTGAAAAATTTTATAGGTGATTGGCCCTATGTTCGGCTCAATTACGAGTTGATTTTAAAAATATTTGGTGCCATAGATGAGGAACCGTACCTCGAATTATATGATTTTTTTAAAAAAAACGCAATCCAAGTCGATTGGGTATGGCTTTATAACCATTCAGGGATTCATTCTCTACGCACTGGTTTCTTGCATTTGCATATGGAACAAGTCTTCTTTTCGGAATTTTTATAATCATAGATAGGACGTAGTCTTGCTCGATCAGGACCCTAGCTTTATTGCGAGCCAAAACAGCTGCGCTATTCTGTTCTACAGGTAGTATGAAATTTCCCCTTCCTCCACCACTTTACTAGTCTCGGCAGGTTGTTCTTCCTCTAGGTCTCTCCATTCCCAAGGAAGCTTGCTTCTTCGTGGGCTATAAGACATTAACAACTGGCTCTCGAGTATTCCTATCATCAAGTTTTTCTATTTCCATTATAAAGTTCGCGGGTATAAGTCAAAAGGTTAGCTCGCTTATTTGGCTAAACCATCCAAACAAGAAAAAGAAATACGGCACCGACATTTCCAATGGTAGTCAAGTTCACTGGAATAGGTTCTTTGAGCTATGATCCACCACTGTCGAATCAGCAGTAACGAAGTAAGTGAATTATTCATCGAGAACTTCCTATGGCATTCAGCCTTTTCCTTCAGCTTAGCGCCCTCACTGCTACTTCTCTCTATTAAGCTGCTCTCTGGGTCCGTCCATAAGCATGCATACTGGCGCTCTCTTATTGGCTAGGCCCCTATCTAATTAGCGGGTTATTATAACAATATAAAAATAAGATAATGTTTGGAGTTCAATAAGCTCTTTGCAAAAGAATAGTTCCTGCTAGTGAAGTACCTAAATAGTGCAATCTCTTGCATCGAGAATCATCCTACTGGATAACCTTCTTGCTTTGTCTTTCCCTTATCTTGCTAGCTCTATACCAGTGCTTGAAATAGGCATTTCTTTCAAGTTCAAAAGGTTGAAAAAGGCTGTAGCTCAAGTATGCATGGAATAGCACAGATAGCGGATAAAGAATAGTTTAGAGA